TATCCAAATACCAAATTAGCCTCCTCCGCAAAGGAAAAGAAGCTCTTGGGAAGATCAAAGAAAGAACCCGTTCTTCCTCTGTAAAGAATTCTTCCAATAATTCTGAATTTAACCTTTTTAAAAAAGCGCGTACAGTACTTTTGTGTTTACGAGCCAAAGTTTTAAGACAAGAAAGTCGAAGTATATATTTTACTCGATACAAACTCTTTTTTTTTGAGGATCCACTGTAATAATGAGAAAGATTTCTGCATATACGCAAAAATCGATCGATAATATCAAAATCTGACGAATCCGCCCAGGTCGGCTTACTAATGGGATGCCCTAATACGTTACAAAATTTAGCTTTAGCCAATGATACAAGCAGTTTCATAATTGGAACTAGTGTATCGAGTTTCTTCATACCATTATCCATTAGAAATGCATTTTCTAGCATTTGACTCCGTACCACTGAAGGATTTAGTCGCACACTTGAAATATAGCCCAAAAAGGCAAGAGAACGCTTGGATAATTGGTTTATATAGATCCTCTCTGGTTGTGACCACACATAAAAATAACATTGCCATAAATGGACAAGGTAATATTTCCACTTATTCATCAGAAGAGGCGTATCTTTTGAAACCAGAATTGCTTTTCCTTGATATCTAACATAATGTATAAAAGGATGCTTGAAGACCCGTAGGATAGCCCGAAAATAATTAGCAAATACTTTTACAAGATGTTCTATTTTTCCATAAAAATATATTCGCTCAAAAAAAAACCTATAAGATGTTAATCGTAAATGAGAAGATTGGTTACGGAGAAAAAGTAAAATAGATTCGTATTCACATACATGAGAATTATATAGGAACAAGAATAATCTTCGATTTTCTTTTGAAAAAAAAGAAATCAATTTCTTTGGAGTAATAAGACTATTCCAATTACAATACTCGTGAAGAAAAAACCGTAATAAATGCAAAGAAGAGGCATCTTTCACCCAATAGCGAATAATTTGAACCAAAATTTCCAGATGGAGGGGGTATGGTATTAATACATCTGACACATAATTAAAATGTGGGAATTTATCCTCTAAAAAAGGAAATATTGAATGAATTGATCGTAAATTATAAGATTTTGTGATTTCTGCTTCTTCTAAGGAAGATACTAATCGTAAGGAAAATGGAATTTCCACAATGAGTGCAAACCCTTCTGATAGAATTTGAGAATACAAATTTTTGTTGTACCCCAAAAAATGATTTTGGTTATAATAATTAGTGGAAATAATCAAATGATTCTGTTGATACATTCCAGTAATTAAACGTTTTACAATTAGTAAACTGGATTTCTTGTCATAACCCACATTTTCCAACAAAATGGATCCATTTAAAAAATGATCATGAGCAAATGCATAAATATACTCCCGAAAGAGAAGTGGGTATAGGAAGTTGTGTTGCCGAGATTTATCAAGTTCTAAATATCCTTGAAATTCTTCCATTTTCAATTAGATTTGAACCAGGGATAGTATAATGAATTTATTGGGTTATCAAATGATACATAGTGCGATACAGTCAAAACAAGGTATTAAAGAATAAGAATATATACCTCGTAAACAGGTAAGACTCATCAACGAACTCTCTATCCGCTCTTTTTCCTTCTAATTGGTTTATGTTTATTTTAGGATAACAAGATGGTTAGAAATCCTTTATTTTTTCAACGCAATCGCTCTTTTGGTTTTGGAAAAAAAAAGATCTTTATCAATATACTGCTTCTTCTACACATTCATCTCTACCCCTAATGTAGAATAACTAATAGTTAGGACTCATAAAAAAATCGATAATCCGCTCATGAGAAAAGTCCTTCCCGCATCAAGCACTAATATCTTTTTAACGTATAATTAGATCGGGTAATCATTCAAATTAAGAACATAAGCTCGTTGCTTTTTATTTCTCTAGAATTGGAGCCTTAGAGCTCTATCCATTTATTCATTCGACCCGACTTGAAATTTATTTTGTTCCACATCAAGAATTCAAACAAGCTTTTGAACCCATCAGGTAAAAATATTCCCCGAATTCCCCATTGATACGACATGCTGTTTTTTCCATTCATTCCTTTCAGGATCAGTCGTGGTCTTACAAACTCTACCGATAGTATGGACGAATCTGTTACTTCATACAAATGTGTAAAAGATGCTAGCCGCACTTAAAAGCCGAGTACTCTACCATTGAGTTAGCAACCCGAATAAAAAAAAGAATTAGTATGTGTAGATACAATCAGAATCAAAAACGAAATGGAATTGCACGACGTAATCAAATAAAATATCAAATGGAATCAAATAAAAAAAAAAAAAAAAAAAATGGATATACCGTCTCTTGTATCTTATCTTATGTTATCCCTTCTTAGATTATCTATTTTTTTTTTGAATCAAAATTTTTATATCACACAAAAGTAACTTCTTGTATCACAGAAAATCCAATGAGCCCATCATGTGAATTGAATGAAGTAAAATAAAAAAAAACCAAGTCTATGAAGCGGAGATAACTAGATCTATTTATCTACAATCGGATTATATTTGTTTGATCCACTGTTGTCAATATGAATGTGAATAGTGAAAAACGAATACAATGGAGAACACAAAAGAATAAAAAAAAAAAAAAATAGAAATAACAATTTCAATTGAATATCTTTCTTTTTTTATTTATATTTCATTATTCAATTTAATTAGTCAATTGAAATATCTATTTATGAATATTTCATCTATAAATTATATATTTCTATTAATTGAAATAAATAGAAATAGGAAAATATATATATATAATATATATAAAATATATAATAATTAAAATGAAAAAAAGAGAAAATAAATAAAAAAAGAAAAAACTACGGAGTTGTGTTGGATTGGCACGATAGAGATAATGAACATAAATAGAAAAAAAAGTGTAGGCGAAAGAATAAATTAAGGTAAGGAAGAAGTAAAGTAGAAAAAAATCTCGGGTTTATTCAATCAATAAATAAATATAAGTAGAATAAACAAGCGTAATCCCTTGTGTTTTTTTATTTGTTCATAGATTTCCAACAAAAACCAACCCATTGATGGTAATGTCCAAATTTTCTATTTCTAGTATAAAACCAATTATTTCATTTATTCACTTGATTGATCTTTAATAAATAAGTGTAGTAGAACAAGAGAGGGGGGAAATAATAGAGAAAAGGTTATCCAAAGCTATAGACAAGTCATCCACACCCTCTTTTTTTTTTTATTTCATTAATTGAATTTTTCGGTTATTGATTCAGGTCAAAGTCCGTAAAAACCGCAGCCCTCTTTGAAATATCATGAACAGTTCCTGTAGGTTGAGCACCTTTTTCAAGAAAATATAGAATTGCAGGAACATTTAAATAGGTTTGATTCTTTATCGGATCATAAAAACCCACTTTACGAAGATCTCTTCCCTCTCTTCGGGATCGAACATCAATTGCAACGATTCGATAAACGGCTCATTGGGATAGATGTAGATTAACAATACCCCCCCCAGAACCGTATAAGAAGTTTTCTCCTCGTACGGCTCGAGAAAATTTGAAGTTATGTATATGTATAGAATTCTAATTAATGTAAAATAGATCCATAGATTATCAAATCAATTCGACTATGATTTCATTTTATTTTTTATTCTTTTCCAAAAAATAAATTAAAAAAAAAAAATTCTTATTTGTATCCTCATAACTCAAGTTGGGTAACTCTCACTCAAAGGAAAACCTTTAAGCATTTCATTTATTGAGCCGTCTATAACCCCCTTTTTGCCTGTCTCCTTTAGAATCTATTCTATTCTTCATTCTGATCTAGTTTAGTTATTGAGACAATTAACAAGTTTAGTTATTAAAACAATTAAAAAAGGTATTTCCTTGTTCCGGGATCCTTTATCTTTGCTTTGAATCATTGGGTTTAGACATTACTTCGGTGATCTTTAATCCTTTCAAAATGGCAGCAACATACCATTTTTTGTGATTTCTTTTTATCAAAGAACCATATGAATGATTGATTCTCGCGTGATACACTTTTGATCAAAAGAGTTTTCCTAATTCCAACAAATTTGATGTTTGAATTTGAAACTTGCTTGAATTGGATCCTTTCGATTTCTATATCGAAAATATACTTACGAAGTTGTTTCAACTTATTGATTGACACTAACCCTAGATCTCCGCCCCTGATAAATGAATTAATACTTTCTACTCGAGCTCCATCATGTAATATTTACATTAAAACTTCCCCAAAATGAAATGAGGGTTATAGTGGAACAGAACAAACGATGTCGAGCCAAGAGCATCTTCATTCCTATATATAAAAGAAAATGGTGGATGTAAGATAAGAATCCACAGTTGATCATGTCCTTCAAGTCGCACGTTGCTTTCTACCACATCGTTTTAAACGAAGTTTTACCATAACCTCTAGTTTCTTGGAACTGGTATGTAATTGATTCAATTATGGAATCATGAATAGTCATTGGTTTAGTTGGTACATAGTTATCTATACTGTTATGAATGGGTAGTTTCTTAAAAAGTATCAGCAAGAATTCCATTTTTTTTTTAAACCCACATTTTCTTTTAGATATTGGATTTTCTTTTAGTATATTGGATGAATACAATTTTTTGTATGAATGCAATATTTATTTAATATGAAATGGAATATATATATTATTCTTTTTTTTTTTTTTATTTCTATAAATTTAGAAAAAATTACGAATAAATAAGAAATACGTTCTTTTTGAATCCGCATTTTCAAGTTTCTTGATAGGATGGATTCGCCAGTTTAACACTTCTTCAAGTACCAAGGATTCATAGGAAATCATTCAAAATAATTGATTGAAAGTTTTCTACCTCGATATTATTATTTGACTAAAGTTTTCCAATAAGGGAAGGGACATTTTATTATCTTTTATTATCATAAAAAAAACCTATTCGAATTAACCCATCAATGATTTAAAACAAATAGATAGATCAAAAACAAATCCAATTTTTTTTTTACTCTAAATTATTTTAGCCTAAACCGGTCTTAAGAGACTTAATCCCATTGATTCAATTCAATTAGTACCAAAAACGCAAGCCCTTCGTATTTATAATTCCACATAAATCCACAGAAATAAAATAATCAAGTTGCACACACCATTTAAGGGATAGAGAATAAGAGAGGCTTTCACATTATGGAAAATATATGAGACGTAAGGTTTTTTTATGAATAACGAATTTCAAATATGAATATGAAAGATATGGACATACGATGAAAAGCCCGTCCTACTTTTTTTTTCATTAAAAAAGTCTTTTTTTTTTTATCTATGTTCCCATCTTTTACCTAGATAAAAAATGGATTCAATTCCATCTACGTCTTATGGTATTTAAACTCGATTCAATTTGTGAAAAAAATATGATTTAGAGACGAATCAAAAATAAGAAAAATAATGATAAGAAAGAAGAATCACATTCTATCTAATATTAGACTCTTAAACAGAAGGTTGTTCAAAAAAGGCAATCTTTTTTTGATATGATAATTTTGATATGATTATATCATATATAATATTATGGAATATTATGATATATAATATCATAATACTATGATATATATAATACGCATACTCTGGGACGGAAGGATTCGAACCTCCGAATAGCGGGACCAAAACCCGTTGCCTTACCACTTGGCCACGCCCCATTTCTATTCAAGACTAATAAACACTAATATTGTTATTGGTTGTTCGTCAATTCCAGTCCAAATATTGATAGAATCAATTAGATTGTTGCTAGGATTTTGATACGTGTAGATATCGAATGAAACTGAATTTATTGATCATTAGATATAATTCAATTAAGATATTGTATGAAAGTAGGATTTCTTCTATATCTATTTTGATTTGAGAATGGAAGGATTTTTGATTGGCTGAGTTCAAATCAAAGAAAAGAAAGGTTTTTTGACCTACCTTATGTTATTAATTTTTACCTTATCCCTTATATCAATAATAAGATATTAATAACTCAATCAACTCAAAAAAAAAATTATCTTCAAGAACAAAATGTTTGTTATGCTTAATATTTTAAGTTTAATCTGTATCTGTCTTAATTCTGTCCTTTATTCAAGTAGCTTTTTCTTAGCCAAATTACCCGAGGCCTACGCTTTTTTGAATCCAATAGTAGATATTATGCCAGTAATACCTGTGTTCTTTTTTTTATTAGCTTTTGTGTGGCAAGCTGCTGTAAGTTTTCGATGAGATTTTTCATACTGTCCTAGAAAAATTCATGATTTACTCGAAAAAAAAATTCTAACAATTTCTAATATAAGATCAGATAAGTCTTACATACAGTCTGAACCGTTAAGTTAAATATTGAAATTCTTGTATAGCTGTGCTAAATCTAGATCACTCTCATTTTCTTGTTATAACTTTTTTTTTCCATTGAACGACCCTATTAGAGTCCCCCACAATATATAATTGTTGGTATAAAAGAAAATTTTCATTAATAAACAACTCAACTCTGATTTTCTGAAATTTTTTTTTTTTTTCTAGAAATCACTTCATTTCTTGGTGTCAAAAAATAGGGTATGCAGTATAAAAATAGAGAATCTATTCTCTTTTTTTTTTTGAAAAAAAAAAAAATGCTATTGGAGATTGTGTAATGCTTACTCTAAAACTATTTGTTTATACAGTAGTGATATTCTTTGTTTCTCTCTTCATTTTCGGATTCCTATCTAATGACCCGGGACGTAATCCTGGACGTGAAGAATAAAAAATCAGATTTTTGTTTTCCTTGCTTGATTTTCAAATTTTTATCTATTCCACATCTTTCTTTAACTATATATAAAAAAAAAATACCAAGTCATCGACAGAAACGGAAAGAGAGGGATTCGAACCCTCGGTACGAAAAACGCGTACAACGGATTAGCAATCCGACGCTTTAATCCACTCAGCCATCTCTCCCCCAATTGAAAAATGAAAAAGAATAATTACTATGATACATTAAGTAAGGCTTGAAAAAAGCCCTTCTTTATCTCTCTTTATTATTTTATTATATCTTTATTATTTATTATATAGATAGCTATATAAAGCTATATATAGATAATATATATCTAAAAACTTTTATCAGAAATTCCAATTCCATTTAGATTTTAAATAAAGTAAGGGCTCAAAAGAGATATCTACAATCCAATATTTGAATATATAAATACCAATCTATTAAATGTTAATAAAAAAAATTTTGAATAAATTAAGAAAATAAAAAAGAAAATGAAAATATATATTAAATAATAAATAAAATCAATAAAAGTACCTTGTTTATTTCGTCCAAAAAGTCCCTTTTTATTTCCACGGCCTGGCCTGGTCAGTACCTAGCCGGGCTTTTTTTTTTGTTCCAATGAATCGTAGAAAAAATGATTTATTTTATTTGAAAACTAAAAATTATTTTGAAATAAAATAACAAAAATCGAAACAACAATCATATCATAAGAAGGATTATTTCGATTCCTATGATACAGAATCAAATGATATAGAATCAAAGTGCCATTTCTTATTATTCTTTCTTTTTTTATTTACTTTTTTTTACTGGAATAAAAAAAACTTATCATTTAATTAGTTAAATGAGTCCTCGTTTACTAATCTCATTAGTCTTCCTGATAAAAATATGTCAACGCTCTCATTTTCATGATTTTTTTTCTGATCCTATTTTTTTATTACTTATTACTATGACCTATTTTTGTGTTCGACAAAAGGTCGATTTATATGCAATAATAGCATTGTAGCGGGTATAGTTTAGTGGTAAAAGGGTGATTCGTTCTATTAACCCTTTAATAGTTAAAGGGTCTTTCGTTTGATTTATATTTCGATCAAAAACTTTATTTCTTAAAAGGATTTAATCCTTTTCCTATCGATGAAAAATTCGAGGAAAAATAGAAATTCTCGTGATTTGTATCCAAGAGTCCGTTATAAATTGAAAAAATTGGATCATGAAATTACGAAACATAATTTTTTTTTGAATTGGATCCATACTTCCAATTGAACGAGTAAGGAATCCATGGATAAAGGTAGAAAGAACGGTCTATTTCTAATCGTAACTAAATCTTCAATTTGAGATTTATATAAGGGAGATTGAAGCAAAACAAAATAGCTATTAAACAATGTCTTTGGTTTACTAGAGACATCGACAGATTATATTGTTTTAGCTCGTTGGAAACAAAAAAGACTTTTCCTAAGGATTATTTCAAATAGAAATAGGGAACGAAGTAACTAGAAAAGATTGTTAGAATCCTCTTTTCTTCTATAGGGATCATCTATAAAGCAGGTCCTTTTGAATGCATTCAGACAGAAAGGCTGACATAGATGTTATGGGTAGAATTTGTTTTTTTTTCGTTTACATCTTTTTTTTCCATCTTCCATAAAGGAGCCGAATGAAATCAAAGTTTCACGTTCGGTTTTGAATTAGAGACGTTCAAAATGATGAATCAACGTCGACTATAACCCCTAGCCTTCCAAGCTAACGATGCGGGTTCGATTCCCGCTACCCGCTTATCTTATATATTTTATCTTCTATTTTTTTTATTAAAATGATATCGTAATTTTATAGATTTATTATTTTTTGATTACTATATTTCGAAATTCATAATAGACAAATATTTTTGAATTGATTCATTTCAAATTCGAATATTTGAATTCTATTTTATAATATATAAATTATTATTATATAAAGTACTCTATATTATTTTCTAAAATAAGATAATTGAATTAATATAGAATAAAATGAATCTAGAATTACTATAAATCATAATAAGATCCATTTTACAATTCAATGAAATTGTAAATTAAATTAATGGAATGCATCATTGAATTGAATAAGCAATTTCCGGAATTCGTGCACATCTTTTTTTTTATGAACAAAAGATGTGCAAATAAGAAAAAAATAGGAGTGAAATTAACTGTGACACGTTCATTAAAAAAAAATCCTTTTGTAGCTAATTTTTTATTAAAAAAAATAAATAAGCTTAACACAAAGGAAGAAAAAGAAATCATAATAACTTGGTCACGAGCATCTACCATTATACCCACAATGATTGGGCATACTCTTGCTATTCATAATGGAAAGGAACATTTGCCTATTTATATAACAGATCGTATGGTAGGGCATAAGTTGGGAGAATTTGTGCCAACTCTTAATTTCAGGGGGCATGCGAAAAATGATAATAAATCTCGTCGTTAATAATTTGAATTAGTAAAATCCGAAAAGAAAATGAATATAGATAAAAAAAAAATACTTATGATTCATTAGTGAGAGGTGAACCTTATGATAAAGAAGACAAAAAAGAATGGATATACAGAAGTATACGCTTTAGGTCAACATATATGTATGTCCACTCACAAAGCACGAAGAGTAATTGATCAGATTCGTGGACGTTCTTACGAAGAAACACTTATGATACTAGAACTCATGCCTTATCGAGCATGTTATCCAATTTTTAAATTGGTTTATTCTGTAGCAGCAAATGCTAGTCACAATATGGGTCTCAACGAAACCAATTTAGTCATTAGTAAAGCTGAGGTTAACAAAAGTATTACTGTGAAAAAATTAAAACCTCGAGCTCGAGGCCGAAGTTATCCGATAAAAAGACCCACTTGTTATATAACAATTGTATTGAAAGATATATCTTTAAATGAAGAAGAGTGTAAAAGATCCGAATACTCCATATTATGCTTAAAAAAACCTAGATGTATAAATAAATACACGGATATCACATGTTATTATATGGATAATAATGGGGGAGTATGGGACAAAAAATAAATCCACTCGGTTTTAGACTTGGTGCAACCCAAGGACATCGTTCTATTTGGTTTGCACAACCAAAAAAGTATTCTGAAGGTCTACAAGAAGATCAAAAAATACGAAATTGTATCAAAAATTATGTAAAAAAAAATATAAGAATATTCTCCGGTGTTGAGGGAATTGCACGTATCGAGATTCAAAAAAGAATTGATCTCATTCAGGTAATAATCTATATGGGCTTCCCAAAGTTATTAATAGAAAGTGGGTCTCGAAGAATCGAAGAATTACAAATGAATGTACAAAAAGAGTTAAATTTTGTCAATCGAAAACTAAACATTGCTATTACAAGACTTGAAAACCCTTATGGAAACCCTACTATTCTTGCAGAATTTATAGCCGGGCAGCTAAAGAATAGAGTTTCATTTCGAAAAGCAATGAAAAAAGCTATTGAATTAACTGAACAGGCAGGTACAAAGGGAATTCAAGTACAAATTGCAGGGCGTATAGACGGAAAAGAAATTGCACGTGTTGAATGGATCAGAGAAGGTAGGGTTCCTCTACAAACCATTCGAGCTAAAATTGATTATTGTTCCTATACAGTTGCAACTATCTATGGGATATTAGGGATTAAAATTTGGATATTTGTAGACGAGGAATAATAAGCCTTTCATCCATTTGTCTTTCTATTTTATTCAATGATAGAAAACAAAAAAAAATTAATTCTTTTTTTTTTTAATAGTAAATGAGAAATTCTATAGGCTTGAATAAAAATTCAATTAATTATTTGAAATAATTGCTATGCTTAGTGTGCGACTCGTTGGTTTTTCTGTTAGGATAAAAATGGACCTGACCATAACATAATATGAACTAATAATAATAAAAAAAATAACCAACTCATCGTTTCACATTATCTGGATCGAAAAAAGAAAGCAGTCAAGATATGTTATATTGGTTATGTCATATCATTGTAGCAACTGAAATCTTTTTTGCATAAACAAAAACACCAATCTAATTATCGGTTGTGAAGCATTAAAAGTATACGGATAAATGGAAGGGTGAAAGAAAGAGAGAAAAAGAATATCAATGATATAAGATTCCAATAGGGAATATGTAAGGTCTATGAGTCATCTCATAAAAGGTAGTGTAAGAAAACAGCAATACTGATTGATTCATAATTAGATGAATCTGTTAATAGAAGAAAAAAGCCAAGAGCCCTGAGTCAATAAAGACTGAGAAGATTGACTCAACAACAAATTTCATTCATTAGGGGCTCCATTGTAGAATTAAGACCTAACCATTACTCAAGAAATGATGGGGACGAGGAAACCCAAGAATACATAATATTCTGTTGAAAATAAATATTAATGATTCATTGGGTAGGATGGCGGAATCCACCCAAGACCAATCCATTAATTCGGAAAGGTCATTTCACGGGCTAAGCTTAGAACGTAAATACATATAAAAAGAGTAAATATTCGCCCGCGAACTTTTTTTTATTGGCTTGGATTTCTATATTTTGGTCGATCAAAGACCCGAAAAAATATAATAGATAATAAAAGAAAAGACAAACCAAAATCAAATAAAGATTCCATTATTTATAAGACCTTAAAAAAAAATTATAGATAATTTTTTTGAATATATAAAATATATAAATATGTAAATCATGTATAAATAGAATACATATTTAGTTCTATCTCAAAAGAAGAGAGAAAAATGAATAATAGATTAGATGAAATCTCAAGGAATAAGTCTATTATTGACACTATATATGTATAATCTATTCTTTTGGAATCGTTTCATTCGTGAGGAGCTGGATGAGAAGAAACTCTCATGTCCAGTTCTGTAGTAGAGATGGAATTGAGAAAAAACAACTATCCACTATAACCCCAAAAAAACTAGATTTCGTAAACACCATAGAGGAAGAATGAAAGGAATTTCGTATCGAGGTAATCATATTTGTTTCGGTAGATATGCTCTTCAGGCACTTGAACCTGCTTGGATCACATCTAGACAAATAGAAGCGGGACGCAGAGCAATGACACGAAATGCACGACGTGGCGGAAAAATATGGGTACGTATATTTCCAGACAAACCAGTTACAGTAAGACCCACGGAAACACGTATGGGTTCGGGGAAAGGATCTCCTGAATATTGGGTAACTGTCGTTAAACCGGGTAGAATACTTTATGAAATGGGCGGAGTAGCAGAAAATATAGCCAGAAAAGCTATTTCAATAGCGGCGTCCAAAATGCCTATACGAACCCAATTCATTATTTCGGAATAGGAATGTAGAATCAAAGGAAAGCGGTCTTTGGTATGCAAAAAAAAATTGTCATTTCGAATTTCTTTTTTGTTTGGTTTGAACAAATAATATTTCTTTTTTTTTAGCCCTTTGAATTGAAAGAACAGATTCACAAAAATAATATGATTCAACCTCAAAGCCATTTGAATGTAGCGGATAACAGCGGGGCCCGAAAATTGATGTGTATTCGAATCATAGGAGCTAGTAATCGACGATATGCTCATATTGGTGACGTTATTATTGCTGTAATCAAAGAAGCAGTCCCAAATACACCTCTAGAAAGATCAGAAGTGATTAGAGCTGTAATTGTACGTACTTGTAAAGAACTCAAACGTGAAAACGGTATGATAATACGCTATGATGACAATGCTGCGGTTGTTATTGATCAAGAGGGAAATCCAAAAGGAACCCGCATTTTTGGTGCGATCCCCCGCGAATTGAGACAGTTAAATTTCACTAAAATTATTTCATTAGCACCTGAAGTGTTATAAGATGAGACCGAGATATAGTTAGAATATTTGAATGAAATTAATTAATAGATTGTATCTCACGTATATACTTTTCAAAATGAAAAAATATTGAATAAATAAAGAGCATGTTAATTATATTCAAATTCGAAAGAAACACTCATTTTGGTTTATCATGAGTAAGGATACTATTGCTAACCTAATAACCTCTATACGCAATGCTGACATGACTAGAAAAGAAATGGTTCGAATACCATCTACTAACATCACTGAAAACATTGTGAAAATACTTTTACGAGAAGGTTTTATTGAAAATGTAAGGAAACATTTTAAAAACAACCAAAATTTTTTGGTTTTAACCCTACGACATAAAAGGAATAGGAAAGGACCATTTAAAAGTTTTTTAAATTTAAAACGGATCAGTAGACCTGGTCTACGAATCTATTCTAACTATCAAAAAATTCCTAGAATTTTAGGAGGGATGGGCGTTGTAATTCTTTCCACTTCTAGGGGTATAATGACAGACCGAGAGGCTCGACTAGAAAAAATGGGCGGAGAAATTTTGTGTTATATATGGTAATCTTTATAATATGCGAATTATATACAAAACTCCCCTATCTCTTTTTTAAAAAAAAAAAGAGAGGATTTCTAATATGATATAAGTCTTGCTTCATTAGTTGATACTTCAAGGGTTTTCACCAAAAATGAAAGAACAAAAATGAAGTGATGAAGGGTTAATTACAGAACCCCTGATATGTTCCGTGTTCGTTGTCATTTAGATAATGGAGATAGAATTATAGATTTTTTTTAGGAACGATTCAACATAGTACTATACATATACTACCGCGGAATAGTGTTAAAATGAAAGTCAATTTTTATGATTCAACCATAGAACGTATAGTTTTATAAACTACAAAACAAAGATGCAAATAATTTTTTTGGTTTTCAATTTCAATATTCTTTTGTTTTTGTTTTGTAAGGATACACTTCTAAATTCAAAATTTCAAGAAACTTATTTTCTTCAAATAGGTAGATTCGCAATTAAAGTAAGGAATGACAGACAAATATGAAAATAAGAGCCTCCATTCGTAAAATTTGTGAAAAATGTCGACTGATCCGTAGACGGAAACGAATTATAGTAATTTGTTCCAACCCGAGACATAAACAAAGACAAGGATAATCTTTCTAAAAAACGAAAAAAAAAAAAGATCTGTTTTAACATGAAATGGATATATCCATATATCTCTGATTTATATTTATGAGATGATAAAATATGGCAAAACCCATACCAAGAATTGGTTCACGTAGGAATGGACGTATTGGTTTACGTAAAAGTACGCATAAAATACCAAAGGGAGTTATTCATGTTCAAGCAAGTTTCAACAATACAATTGTGACTGTTACGGATGTACGGGGTCGAGTCATTTCTTGGTCCTCCGCCGGTACTTGTGGATTCAAAGGTACAAGAAGAGGGACGCCATTTGCGGCTCAAACTGCAGCAGGAACTGCTATTCGGACAGTAGTGGATCAAGGTATGCAACGAGCAGAAGTCATGATAAAAGGCCCCGGTCTCGGACGAGATGCAGCATTAAGAGCTATTCGTCGAAGCGGTATACTATTAAGTTATATATGTGATGTAACTCCTATGCCCCATAATGGCTGTAGGCCCCCTAAAAAAAGACGTGTGTAAAAATAACCATTAACTAGATTTCAAGAGAAATAAACAATTCAATAATTTGATCAAATAATATTACTATGGTTCGAGAGAAAATAAGAGTATCTACTCGGACACTAAAGTGGAAATGTCTTGAATCAAGAGCAGACAGTAAACGTCTTTATTACGGACGCTTTATTCTGTCTCCACTTATGAAAGGTCAAGCAGATACAATAGGTATTGCGATGCGAAAAGCTTTGCTTGGCGAAATAGAAGGAACATGTATCACACGTGCAAAATCTGAAAAAATACCACATGAATACTCTACCCTAATAGGTATTCAAGAATCAGTCCATGAAATTTTAATGAATTTGAAAGAAATTGTATTGAGAAGTAATCTGTATGGAAGTGGTGGCGCGTATATTTATGTCAAGGGTCCTGGATATGTAACGGCTCAAGATATCATCTTACCACCTTCTGTGGAAATCATTGATAATACGCAGTATATAGCTAAACTAACAGAACCAATCCATTTTTGTATTGAATTACAAATAGAGAGAAATCGAGGATATCGTATACAAACCCCAAATAACTTTCAAGACGGAAGTTATTCTATAGACGCTGTATTCATGCCTGTTCGAAATGCGAATCATAGCATTCATTCTTATGTCAATGGGAATGAAAAACAAGAAATACTTTTTCTCGAAATATGGACAAATGGAAGTTTAACTCCTAAAGAAGCACTTCATGAAGCCTCTCGCAATTTGATTGATTTATTTATTCCTTTTTTACATGCGGAAGAAGAAAATTTCCATTTA